CCTTTGACGGAAAAATCAAATTCAATGAGGATTTGGTTCATCCCACACGTACACGCCATGGATATCCTGCCTTTCTCTGTTATAGAGACCTGTATGTAACTATTGAGAGTCAGGATATTCTACATAATGTCAATATTCCACCAAAAAGTTTTCTTTTTGTCCAAAATGACCAATATGTAGAATCAGAACAGGCGATTGCTGAGATTCGCGCCGGAAAATCCACTTTCCTTTTTAAAGAAAGTGTTCGAAAACATATTTACTCTGATTCGGGGGGAGAAATGCACTGGAGTACCGATGTGTACCACGCGCCTGAATATATATACGGGAATGTTCATCTCTTACCAAAAACAAGCCATTTATGGATGTTATCGGGAGGTCCGTGCGGATCCAGTATAGTCCCTTTTTCGCCCCACAAGGATCAAGATCAAGTGCATATTTATTCTCTTTCTGTCGAACGGAGATCTATTTCTGACCTCTCAGTGACTGATGATCGAGTGAGACACAAATTGGTTAGTTCGGATCCTTCCGGTAAAAATAAAAAGAGGGGGGGGGTTCTTGATTATTCGAGACCTGATCGAATCCTATCCAATGGCCGTTGGAATTTTCTATACCCCCCCTTTTTCCACGAGAACTCTGATTTATTGGCGAAAAGGCGAAGAAATAGATTCATCATACCATTCCAATATGATCAAGAACGAGAGAAAGTACTAATGCCCCATTCTGGTATTTCGATTGAAATACCCATAAATGGTATTTTACGAAGAAATAGTATTCTTGCTTATTTCGATGATCTACGATACAGAAGAAGCAGTTCGGGAATGACTAAATATGGAACCATAGGGGGGGAAGCAACCGTCAAAAAAGAGGATTTGATTGAGTATCGAGGAGCAAAAAATTTTGGGCCGAAATCGAAATACCAAATGAAAGTCGATCCATTTTTTTTCATTCCCGAGGAAGTGCATATCCTTCCCGGATCTTCGCCCATAATGGTACGGAACAATAGTCTCATTGGAGTAGATACACTAATCACTTTAAATACAAGAAGCCGAGTGGGTGGATTGGTCCGAGTGGAGAGAAAAAAAATATCTATTGAACTGAAAATCTTTTCTGGAGATATCCATTTTCCTGGAGAGACAGATAAGATATCCCGTCACAGCGGCATCTTGATATCACCAGGAACGGGAAAAAAAAATTCTAAGAAATCAAACCAATTGAAAAATTGGATCTATGTCCAGCGGATCACACTTACCAAGAAAAAGTATTTTGTTTTGGTTCGATCCGTAGTCACATATGAAATAGCGGATGGGATCAATTTATCGACGCTTTTCCCCCAGGATCTGTTGCGGGAAAGGGATAATGTGCAACTGCAAGTTATCAATTATCTCCTTTATAGAAATGGAAAACTGATTCGAGGAATTTCTCACACAACTATTCAATTGGTTCGGACTTGTTTAGTATTGAATTGGGAAAAAGACCAAAATGAAAATGATTCTATAGAAGAGGTTCGTGCTTCCTTTGTTGAAGTAAGGGCAAATGATCTGATTCGAGATTTTATAAAAATGGATTTGGCGAAGCCCCAGCCCCCCTTTTCGTATATCGTAAAAAGGAATGATACGTCGGGTTCAGGGTTGATCCCCGATAATGGATCAGATCGCACCAATATCAATCCTTTGTCTTCCGAGGCGAGGATTCAATCACTTACCCAACAGCAAGGAACTATTTGTACGTTTCTGAATAGAAATAAGGAATCCCAATCTTTTCGAATTTTGTCATCATCTGATTGTTCTCGAATTTGTCCAGTCAATGGTTCAAAGTGTCACAAGGTGACAAAAGAACTAATTCCAATTAAAGAGAATCCTATGATTCCCGTTAGGAATTCGTTAGGTCTCTTAGGGACTGTACCTAAAATCGCGAATTTTTATTCCTCTTCTCGTTTAAAAACTCATAATCCAATTTTGTTAAAAAAATATTTGCTACTTGACAATTTAAAACAGATTTTCCAAGTACTTAAATACTATTTAATGGATGAAAATGAGAGAATTTATAATTCCGATCCGCGCAGTAACACCATTTTGAATTTATTCGATTTGAATTGGTGCTTCCCACGTCACGAGTATTGTGAGGAGACATCCACAATAATGAGCCTTGGACAGTTTCTTTCTGAAAATGTATGTCTATCCAAATACAGACCACACAGAAAATCTGGCCAAGTTCTAGTTGTTCATGTTGACTACTTAGTCATAAGATCCGCCAAGCCTCATTTGGCCATTCGAGGGGCAACTGTCCATGGCCATTACGGAGAAACCCTTTACGAGGGAGATACATTAATTACATTTCTATATGAAAAATCGAGATCGGGTGATATAACGCAAGGTCTTCCAAAAGTAGAACAAGTGTTAGAAGTGCGTTCGATTGAGTCAATATCGATGGGCTTAGAAAAGAGGATTGAAGGTTGGAATGAGCATATAAGAAAAATTCTTGGAATTCCGTGGGGATTCGCGATTGGCACTGAGCTAACCATAGCGCAAAGTCGTATCTCTTTGGTTAATAAGATCCAAAAGGTTTATCGATCCCAGGGGGTGCAGATCTCTAATAGGCATATAGAGATTATTGTACGTCAAATAACATCCAAAGTGTTGGTTTCAGAAGATGGAATGTCTAATGTTTTTTCACCCGGCGAACTAATCGGATTCTTGCGGGCGGGACGAACAGTGCGTACTTTGGAAGAAGCGATCTGTTACCGAGCCATCTTGTTGGGAATAACGAAAGCATCTCTGAATACCCAAAGTTTCATATCTGAAGCGAGTTTTCAAGAAACCGCTCGGGTTTTAGCAAAAGCTGCTCTCCGAGGCCGCATTGATTGGTTGAAAGGCCTGAAAGAGAACGTTGTTCTGGGAGAGATGATACCTGTTGGTACCGGATTCAAAGGATTAGTGCACCGTTCAAGGCAACACAGCAACATTCCTTTGGAAATAAAAAAGAAGCCTCTATTCGAGGGGGAAATGAAAGATATTTTGTTCCAACACAGAAAATTATTGGGTTATTGCATCCCAAAGAATTTTCATGATACACCAGAACAACGATTTACGGGATTTCTTAATTCCTAAGAGGAGATTCATTTTCGTTTTTTAACTATCTGGCCTTGGTCCAGTCATTCTATTTTATAATAAGAATAAGAATAATTTATAATAAGAATAAGAATAATGGTGGATAGAAAGGAATTAATAACTTGGACCGTATATCAACGGCGTATCTCCGGTAGAAGGTTCCGTCGGAACAATTATTTATTTTGTGGTACCTCGTCTCTTTTTTTTTTTTTTGAAAAAAAAAAAAGAGGAAAGGTGTGGGGAGAAATGAAAAAAAGATATTGGAACATCAATTTGGAAGAGCTGCTGAGGGCAAGAGTCCATTTGGGTCATGGTGCTAGGAAATGGAATCCTAGAATGGCACCTTACATCTTTGCAAAGCGTAAAGGTACTCATATTACAAATCTTTTTAGAACTGCTCGTTTTTTATCGGAAGCCTGTAATTTAGTTTTTGATGCAGCAAGTAGGGGAAAACATTTCTTAATAGTTGGTACAGGAAAGAAAGTAGCCAGTTCAGTAGCATCAACTGCAATAAAGGCTCGGTGTCATTATGTTAATAAAAAATGGACTGGTGGTATGTTAACGAATTGGTCCACTACAGAAAGGAGACTTTATGAGTTCAGGGACTTGAGAGCGAAACAAAAGACGGGGAAACTCAACCGCCTCCCGAAAAGGGATGCAGCAATATTGAAGAGACAATTATCCCGCCTGCAAAGATATCTAGGCGGGATCAAATATATGACAAGGTTACCCGATATTGTCATCGTCGTTGATCAGCAAAAAGAAAATACGGCTCTCCGAGAATGTCTCATTTTAGGAATTCCAACGATTTGTTTAATTGATACAAATTGTGACCCAGATCTCGCAGATCTTTCGATTCCAGCCAACGATGACGCTAGAGCCTCAGTCCGATTGATTCTTAACAAATTAGTATCCGCAATTTGTGCGGGTCGTTCTAGCTCTATAAGAAACCGTTGATTAATAATAAGATAGGTCAATGCCTTTGGAACTCTTCCTAAATTGATTCAACTGGTTACTATTCCTGAATCTCAAAAAGTGGACCAAAAGCACCGAGGGTATTATTTAATTACTTAGTAATATTGGTAAAATGTACCATTAAAATGAGAGATGGTTGAATCAAAATAATTTTTTTTTATGTTCTATTTTTGTCAGAGAGCAATATGAATGTTCTACCGTGTTCCATCAACACCCTAAGAGAAGGGTTATACGAGCTATCCGGTGTGGAAGTGGGCCAGCATTTCTATTGGCAACTAGGGGGTTTCCAAGTCCATGCCCAAGTACTTATCACTTCTTGGGTCGTAATTGCTATCTTACTAGGTTCGGTCAGTATAGCCGTTCGGGATCCACAAACCATTCCAACAGACGGTCAGAATTTCTTCGAATATGTCCTTGAATTCATTCGAGACTTGAGCAAAACCCAGATTGGAGAAGAATATGGTCCTTGGGTTCCCTTTATTGGAACTATGTTCCTTTTTATTTTTGTTTCTAACTGGTCAGGTGCTCTTTTACCCCGGAAAATTATACAGTTACCTCATGGAGAGTTAGCTGCACCGACGAATGATATAAATACTACTGTTGCTTTAGCTTTACCTACGTCAGTGGCGTATTTCTATGCGGGTCTTACCAAAAAAGGATTGAGTTATTTCGGTAAATATATTCAACCAACTCCAATACTTTTACCGATTAACATCTTAGAAGATTTCACAAAACCCTTATCACTTAGTTTTCGACTTTTCGGGAATATATTGGCCGATGAATTAGTAGTTGTTGTTCTTGTTTCTTTAGTACCTTCAGTAGTTCCTATACCTGTTATGTTCCTTGGATTATTCACAAGTGGGATTCAAGCTCTTATTTTTGCAACTTTATCCGCGGCTTATATAGGTGAATCCATGGAAAGTCATCATTGACTAGTTTATCCCAACCTGTCGGCGGCTCAAGAGAATTTACTCGGGAACATAATATATACAAATACGTTATATATGGTCTGGAGTAAGAGCAAACAAAAAAGGTGCCCTGTATTAGGGAATTTTAAAAATGTAAAAAAAAAAAGGGGGGGGGACGAAAGAGGTCTAGGTTAGGTCTAATCTAAAAGATCTTTTTCCTAAGATTCCTGCTTGGTCCATTTATTCATATCTCTCCAATAAATATTCTATTTCTATTTGTTCAGTCAACGACGATTATTAATTGGAATAAGAAAAGAATTCTTATGTTTATCTGTTTCCGACGTACAACTAAACAAACAAAAAAACTGATAGAATCATTTCTATTTCATTTGATTTCATTCAATTCAACAATGGACCCAATTGTCATTCAATTGGATCAATTCAATCTTGCTATTGATACGTACTGATTCTGGGGCTGATGAATCCGCCTGTTTCTATCCATGCGAATAATGATAAGGAGAAGAGTTTACGAACAAATAAGATTCATTAAAAAGTCGGTTAGGGAGAGATATATGTAATAGCTATAGGCTAATCCTGTGTATGTTTCGAAGAATCATTTTCGAACGGATTCAATAGAAGATCGAACGGTTTACGTTATGGACAAAATGTCTGTATATGTAATATTAGATATTCATTAGATATTCACTAGTTCGATATACATGGACTATCCATATATTACACCCCGTTGAATTTCGATGGATTTCCGTCTGAGTCCTTCCGTTTCATCTGTGACTGTGGATTGAATGAATAAACAGACGAAGTCAAGCATATGGAAGGTAAATAGCAAACCATTGAAAGAACGGTTCGGAACAAGGAAACGCAAGAATTAGAACCCTATAGGTTTCCAAAAATTTCATAGATAGAGGAACTAAAAACGAGATATCGAGGTAGTTCTAATGATTCAGAATATTAGTACTTCAATTCGGAGTTTTTAGTTACTTTGACCGTATGGATCTTAGTAATGGAATTATTAACTAATAATTCCTCGGTTGATTGTATCATTAACCATTTCATTTCTTTATTTTGGTGCGAGGAACTTACCATGAATCCACTGATTTCTGCCGCTTCCGTTATTGCTGCTGGATTGGCCGTAGGGCTTGCTTCTATTGGACCCGGAGTTGGTCAAGGTACTGCCGCGGGCCAAGCAGTCGAAGGTATCGCGAGACAACCGGAAGCAGAGGGTAAAATACGAGGTACTTTATTGCTTAGCCTCGCTTTTATGGAAGCTTTAACAATTTACGGACTGGTCGTGGCATTAGCGCTTTTATTTGCGAATCCTTTTGTTTAATTTTTTTTTATAATTATAAATAGAAACGTGACAAATACGCGTTTCCTTTCTTATTTTATTTCTGTCGATTTGCCACTTGCTTCTTCGAATTCTATCAAGACTTCACCCCTACAATGAATTCCTCGTTGAGACAATCCTCCGGGGAAGGGCTTATTTGAGGATGAGGAGGAGGAATTAGTGGATCTGCCCGCTTTCTTACCTACCATACTTAATTTAAGGAAATCCATTTTGAAGTTTGAAAAGAATTTCAAATGAAATTTCTAATATATTTAAAAAAGTGAAAAACAAGGGGACGAGGCGATACAAAAAAACTCTGTTCGATTTTGTTAATCCTATCTATAAGAGGAGAACATATGAAAAATGTAACTGATTCTTTCGTTTCCTTGGGTTACTGGCCATCCGCTGGGAGTTTCGGGTTGAATACCGATATTTTAGCAACAAATCTAATAAATCTAAGTGTAGTAGTTGGTGTATTGATCTTTTTTGGAAAGGGAGCGTGTGCGAGTTGTGTATTTCAAGAATAGGCTGGATCCAACCGGCTGCACTTTGTTTTCCTTGTTTTGTATTTGTATTTTTGTATTCTATATACATAGAATAGAAAAATACACATATATCTATTTAGATATATATATATATATCTATTTTTTTATATTATATTTATATTATATTGAGAGATTTGATAAATATTGATTCGTTTTTTGATAAATTTATTGATCTATTGATAAAAAAAAAAAATATCAAAAAAAATCGGAAAGAAAGGTGCACGATCTCGACGAATTACTTCTGAATAAATTAAGAAATCATATGTAAGAACCATAGCATTTCGTAATTCATCGGTAAATCGACTTTGATTCTCTATCAACCAATAATAAGGGACCATTAACATGGTTAAAGCTAAACCGCCTGAAGTCCGGGCGCAAGATGGTACTCTTTCTACCACACGTTAGTAAATAGAGGGTTTCAAAATAAATAGTTGGCAGTTTATCCGATATAGAACGCTCATATCGATAAAATGATTTGAACCCCCTTTTACTGGAAAGGAAAGGTGTCTCACCCTTTCCGATTCAATACTGAATCGGCGACCTATGTATAATAAGAAGAATTTTTTGGATTTGGAAAAAAAGAAACAACTTTGCCGACAATGACAGATTTTTGTCTAGTC